GTATCCGGGCCCTTAGCTATTGTTCTTGAGAAATGGCCGGGTCTGGCCCATTCCTCGAAAGAAGTTTTTATGGGATCCCTATCTACCACAATTTTGACTTCTGGTTCTGGCGAACGAATAATCATTGAGTCCTCCTCTTTCCAGACAACACATACAAAGAGACCCGCCAACAGTCAAGTAATTAGTGAACCTTTGAGAGATGGGTATTTATATTTTGGATTAGTTCCTTTCTTTCCTATCCCCCTTCTATTTATTTTCTTTAGTTATTTACTAGAGCAATTATGATATGGAAGTTGAACCGAGGCAAGTGTTCGGATCTATTATGACATGGCTATGGGGCGCTCAACGGACCTTTCAAATCTTGGAAAATCCCTTCCGGGCGTGACGCAAAAACGATTTTTTGGTACAACCTAGTCTATTCATATCTCAATGTATAACTAGACGGATCTCCTTCATATCTTACATGGAATGCGTTGCTCTATTCCAAATCAAAGGATCATTCATTAGTCATTAATAATTAATAAGAGACGCCCTATAATATCTATATCCCTATAATATCTATATTTAGTTGTTCGAGGTTCTCTTTTATTAGATTTATTAGATTAGCTTTCTTTATGAAAGGAATGTATTCTGTACCGTATCCGTATCTTTTATCCCTATGAGGATGAGGTACCAGATGAGATAAACAATGTTTAGAAGGGATATAATGAAATTCCCTGATTGGCTCTTCCCGGAGGACCGATCCATTTTATTTTATTGACGGATCCAATATTCTAATGAATTCAAAAAGAGAGTGTTCTTATTCGAACCGCCTTGTGATCTTCAACCAATTATGTGCTTCAATATAATTCCCTGGAGTAAGCGCTATAGCTTGTTTCCAATATTCAGCAGCTTGATCGGACCAAGCCTCCGCAATTTCAGAATCTCCTTGTCGAATGGCCTGTTCTCCCCGGTCGGAATAGGAAGGTCCATTCCTTCCCCTAGAACCGTACTTGAGAGTTTCCTACCTCATACGGCTCAGCGGTCAATTCTTTTGGTGTCCCATTTTAATCTACCATATCTAAATGATTGACAAGAAATGTCAATCTATCCCCTTTTTCTCGGGTTAACCAGAAAGGTTAATTACATGAGTTTCAAACTTGAATTTTGATCAATAATCAGTTTTCTCTTTTCTCCCACCTTCAGAAGAACATAGGTATCTCCCCTTGCCGTTAGAATTTTCTGAAAGGTAACTATCTCAGCTTCATATAGAAATTTATATAGAATCTTTGAAAAGGACTTTCCTCCAGAAGAAAGAAAGGACTTACTGTCTTTGGGATCTGATGCCGCACCGCTGCTCAATACCTTAGTAGACCGACTCTATTACATAAGTGGATTCCTAACTTTTATCTCATGACATTAAGTAAGCATAAGCAGTTCTTATTGTATCGGCCTCAAAACTTCGTTAATTGATCTTTACGGCGCTTCCTCTATCAATTAGATCCTTTATCCATAGAATCTAGTATATAGGCCGTACTTTTTTCTTCCTATTTCGGCTCGTATGAAGTCTCTTTCTTTGCTACAGCTGATAAAAATCGTTGCTTTGGACGATGCATATGTAGAAAGCCTGTTTTGTTTCTAGTATTTACTAGAAGATTTGATCTTTCTTTCCTTCTTTCTATAGTGGAGATAGTCGCACGTAATGACAGATCACGGCCATATTATTAAAAGCTTGTGGTAAGAATGGGTTTCGTTCGAGTGCCTGGAAATAATATTCCAAAGCCTTCGTATGTTCCCCGTTGCTTGTGTGGATAAGTCCTATGTTATAGAGTATATAACTTCGATCATAAGGATCAATTTCTGGTCGCGTAGCTTCATAATAATTTTGTAAAGCTTCCGCATAATTTCCTTCGGATTGAGCCGACATCCGTTACGGTCGTTCAGTTCATTCTATTCAAAGAATCTCCGTTCCAGAACCGTACACGAGATTTTCATCTCATACGGCTCCTCCCTTCTGTGCATAGTAATAAGGGGAGAATAGTCCATGGACTCAAAAAAGATTGAAATACTCTTATTATGAACTGAAAGGGGCTGGTCTTTTTACAGGAAATCTCTAGCCAGCCTTACTGCAAGAGGTTTGTCTTTTCTTAACACCAAGCGTATTGTTGCTAGGTAGAAATGGTAACTCCAACAATTTCTTTGTCCTCAACGCCCTCTATTCTCTTTCCAGGAATTAGTCACTTCAACGATCTCCGATGGTTATACGGGTATCCAAAGTGCGAACGAGATGGGTGTTTGTTGTCCTAACCATTCTTGTTAGTCCCGATCCCGATAAGGAAAGGGGGTAAATTATAACAAAGTTTTCGTGTTGTTGATTCCTAGGTGTAGTGTTTCTTCCCCTATGCGGCCTATCGGTACTAGTGGAGTAGTATTGACCTGCAATACAGGACTTATAGGTGTAACCTTTCGCTCAATACTAGAATCAACAATTGAAGCATCTGAGGCTGCATCAATCGGGGATACACGACAGAAGGAATTGTTCTATCTCCAAACTAACTTCACCTTCATCAAGCGTAGGTTTTTTCAAAAATCTTCTTTTGTATCCCGAATCATATCTCTTTCTCATAAGACTGAGATCAGTAAATAAAGAAAAAAAAAATCAAATCGCACCATCTCTGTAATAGGTAAATGCCTCCCTTTCTCCTGAAGTTGTCGGAATTATTCGTAATAAAATATTGGCTACAATTGAAGAGGTTTTATCAATAAAATTTCCATTTATCCGAGATCTAGGCATAGTTAACAATCCATTCGAGAATTCTTCTCATTACCCTTCGAGGGAAAACGATCCCACAAACAAAGGAATTGTACAGTACGAAATCACATAAAAACAGACTCATTCAAAAAAAATGTGGACCTTCCGCTCAAATTGTCCCTTTTGGACAGGGATAGATAGGAAATATTTGAATCCTATTGGATTTCATTCAAATTGAGTAGTATACCCTTTCCTTTATTACTACTATATTTATATTACTACTATATTTATCGAAGTTGAGGAATAAAGGAATTTTTCCTACAGATTCTGAGAACTCAAGAAGTTTTGTTATCCCTCGAGTCTTCAAGCGAAGGAGGATCTTTCTTTGCTTTGAAGAAAAGTTTTCTATTGAAAATTTCATTGATCGGTCGTACCTGTTATTTGAGTAATATGAATTCTTCGATATTCACCCGGTTTCTGGGCAAGAATCCTAAGATTCTGTAGGAGAGATGGCCGAGTGGTTCAAGGCGTAGCATTGGAACTGCTATGTAGACTTTTGTTTACCGAGGGTTCGAATCCCTCTCTTTCCGTACCTTCACCTAATTCACCAGGGTTACTAACCGCAATGTATTAAATCAAATGACAATTATTGATACCATTATTCCGAGAGTCAGACTTTTATTTGATAGAGATTTTTCCTAATTACTGTAGTACGGAAATACCAATATCGGAACGGAAAGAGTAGAAAGGGATGAAAATCTCACCGCTGACCCGTTTGTGATACGTGAATGGGAGAAAAATCCGGATCAAACCCCTTCCTTATTTACTTGAACTTTGGCGAAAAAAAGGGAGGACAAAATTGTCCGAAGCTTTGTTATTTTAGTTAGGTTTAGGTCTGACGGGAATAATATTCTACGACTAGTAACTCTTTGATTTTCAAACCGATCCATTTCCTATCTATTATTTGATTTACTAATCCTTTATATTGGGATGAGTGAAAGGTCAAATGTTTTGCCCATTTCTTGTTCTTGCGGGGGGATGAATCAATATGATTTTGAATCAGAGCTCGGGATCTTTGTTTATCCCTCGTAGTAATAATATCTCGGGGTTTGCAGCGATAACTCGGGATATCTACTATACGACCATTAACTAAAATATGTCTATGGTTAACTAATTGCCTGGCCCCAGGAATGGTCGAAGCCATACCCAACCGAAAAAGGATGTTATCCAAACGCATCTCAAGTAGTTGTAGTAAAACCCGACCCGTTGACCCTTTAGTTTTTCCAGCAATATGAACATATCTAAGCAATTGTCGCTCTGTCAGACCATAATGAAAACGCAATTTTTGTTTTTCTTCTAGACGAATACGATATTGAGATTTTTTCCTGAAACGCGATTTCTTTCTTCTAAGATGACTTCCGGGTCTAGGCCTTTTACTAGTTAGTCCCGGTAAAGCCCCCAGACGGCGTATTTTTTTGAAACGAGGTCCTCGGTAACGAGACATAAAGACTCCTTTTTTCTTTTTTTTTTATTTTCTAGAATAACCTAGATTCAGGCTGAACTAAACGATAAACGAAGATAAATCTAATGAAGTAAAGTACTACAAAGAAGAATGAGATGAGTTGGATCAATATCTGGATTGCTTTGTATATATGTATATATTTTGTATATATTATATGCATATGTATATATGTAATATTAGACATTAGGAAGTTAGAGATCCTTTTCCTGATTTGTTCTGTAGAGATTTCACTGCCCCAACCCGTTTTTTATTCATAGTTGGAAGTTCCCGCGACATAATAGATCGGTGATCTTGTAAAAGAAAAAGGGTAGGAGTCTTTTCAATATTCCTTGATCTCAAGGAAACACTATCAATCATGGAAAAAATCGGACAAATAGAGAAAAGCCAGCTATCGGAGTCGAACCGATGACCATCGCATTACAAATGCGATGCTCTAACCTCTGAGCTAAGCGGGCTCACATAGTAGAAACAGTGCATAGGAATTCGGTAAATTACCGGGACCCTTACTATCATTAATGATTCTATCATTAATAATTCATAAATTCTTACTATTAATTCTTAATAGTTATCATTAACTAGTAACTAAACTACTAGTAACTTAACTACTATTTATTAACTATAAATAACTCTAAAAAACTATTAATAGAAACTATGAATAGTCAATTCATATGAATTTCATAGAATTCTATGAAATTCTATACGGCTAATTAATATCATTAGAAGCTTCTTTTCCTATATATCTTATATAGTTTATTATAGTTTATATCTTATATAGTTATCTTATATATATTATATATTATATGGTTTATATATTCTATAGTTATAGTTAAGATAGTTAAGTGTAGATCTCGAATATCCATTTAAGAGTGGATGAAAGATAATATCTATCTATGGAATACCTATCTCTATCTATATAGATAGAGAATCTATAGATAGAGAATTTGGCTTCTATTAGATATCTATTCTAAGATATTGAAAATTCTTAATGGAAGGGTTACTTATCATTATTGGTCTATGAATTCTTATTATTATATTATTATAGGGAAATTTCTAATTTATAGAAGAAATTCTCATTTTACTATATTCTAATATTAATTCTAATATCAGTATTAGAAAATTCTATTTCTTTTCTTTGATTTGATTTCGAATTTTTTTTTTTCATTTTGAATTCAAAATGAAAAAAAAAAATATATATATATATTTGATTCTAACTCTATTAGTTAGAATTAGTTATAGCGGATTCTATTCTAATTCCATTCAAATTATAGCGGATCGGTCCTAGGGAAAGGATAAGATGCCATCCAGATCATAATGAGATCTTCCCACGATTTCATTGGGAATGAGGGGAGATAGAACGAAAAAAAAGAAGAATGAATATCGACCGTTCCAGTATTCCAAATCGAGCAGGAAAAATGAGAGGGAGAGAGACATGTATGTGTGGGATATTTCCATCCATATTGAATTGCGGATACATCAATGATAGAATCATTTCTGATTGGACCGGGTTGGGTTCCCAACAGAGATGAAAGAAGATGGGTAAGAAATAGAAGCAGACACTGACTTGATATAGAAATCAGTATCTAATGAATTCAATGGTTCCAACATAAATGAAAGAGGGGGGGATCACAATGAGATCTCGGGGGGGGATATGGCGGAATTGGTAGACGCTACGGACTTGATTGGATTGAGCCTTGGTATGGAAACCTACTAAGTGAGAACTTCCAAATTCAGAGAAACCCTGGAATTAAAAATGGGCAATCCTGAGCCAAATCCTGTGTTCAGCAAACAAGGTTCAGAAAGCGAGAATCAAAAAAAGGATAGGTGCAGAGACTCAATGGAAGCTGTTCTAACAAATAGAGTTGACTGCATTGGTAAGGGAATTCTTTCCTTCTATCCAAACGACAGAAAGGATGACCTCGTGTACGTACGTATACATACTGAAACATCAAAGGATTAATCACGACTCGAATCAGTATTTTTTTTTTTTCTGAAAAATTTCAGAATAGAAGGATTGTGAATTGATTCCAAGTTGAAGGAAGAATCGAATATTCAGAGATCAAATCATTCATTCCCGAGTCTAATAGATCTTTTGAAGAACCAATTAATCGGACGAGAATAAAGATAGAGTCCCATTCTACATGTCAATACAGACAACAATGAAATTGATAGTAAGAGGAAAATCCGTCGACTTTATAAATCGTGAGGGTTCAAGTCCCTCTATCCCCAATAAAAAAGCCCATTTCCCCCTAATCATTTATCCTCTTTTTTGAGAGTTCTTCCAAATTCGTTATGTTTCTCATTCACTCTACTCTTTCACAAAAGGATCCGACCAGAAATGTTTCTCTCTTATCACAAGTTTTGTGATAGATATGATGTACGTACATACGTACAAATGAACGGATAATGAATGGGCAAGGAATCTCCACTATTGAACCATTCACGGCAATATCATTGCTCTTATACAAAGTCTTCTTTTTTAAGGTCCAAGAAATTCCAGGGCCTAGGTGAGCTTTTGTAATGTTTTTTGAGTCTCTTTAATTGACATAGACCCAAGTCCTCTAGCGGGATGATGCATCGAGACTGGTCGGGATAGCTCAGCTGGTAGAGCAGAGGACTGAAAATCCTCGTGTCACCAGTTCAAATCTGGTTCCTGACACGTGGTTAATGTATCAAAAGAAGATTCATCCAAATGAATCGATATAGATCCCGATCCATATTTCTTAATCTCTAGACCACGATACATACTTATTCCATCAAGGTATATAAATGGATATCCTCTTTTTTTATTTGAAATGGGTAAGGAATATATGGGTAAGTAAGGTTAAGTAAGGTAAAGAAAAGAATGAAATTCTATTACTTCTTCTTTATTTGTTTGTTTATACTGTACCTCCTTCCGCTCAAAAAGAATGTTAATACTTCATACATATCCGAAGTTAGTTGGCTTGGATTGGATGAAAAACCCAAAAGTCTAGTCTAGAGAGAGGGGTTGAAGGATAGAAATAGACAGGGTTCATTTCAGATATAGTACAAAGAAAATCCGATTCCTTTCATTTCCGAATTTCATATTTTATTTCATATTGTATTTCTTCACTCCCTTCTACGCAACTTTCCAGGGCCCATCTAAGTGACTGACGTGCGCGGTACAAAGTTCATGGTCCAGAACTCTTTTTTTATTCATCCTATTGGCTCTACTCATCCGAAATAGATATCTTCCAAATTGGGAATATCAATGAAGCCCCTTTCCTTT